TATCTACTTAATCTATACTAAGTGGAGTAGTAATGAATATGTACCCCAATCCATCTCAAGGTATTTCTATCAATATCTATTCGGTAGATCCTTTTTTTTTGTGCCAGGAACCAGATTTGAACTGGTGACACGAGGATTTTCAGTCCTCTGCTCTACCAACTGAGCTATCCTGACCCTTTTTTCTGAGCTATCCTGACCTTTTTTTGTGCATCATCCTAGTAGAGTATTTGCATCTATGTCAATTAAAGAGAGTAAAAAAAAAATAAAGTATTCCAAATTTGGAAATGAGGGGTAGTCCTATGCATTATGGATGGCTTACTTAATAATACTTAAAAATCTAATTAATAATCGAGATTCCTTGCCGATACTCTAATAAAAAAGAAATCCATTTAATGAATAGCATAAGATCCATTGAGTTTTCTTCGCACTCCTTTATGAAAGAGTAGAATGAGAAAGCTAATGAATCTTAAACCCATTGCATTCATAAAATAAAAAAGAGGATAAATACTATGGTTAGGGAATAAAAGAGGGTTTGGGGATAGAGGGACTTGAACCCTCACGACTTATAAAGTCGACGGATTTTCCTTTTACTAGAAATTTCATTGTTGTCAGTATTGACATGTAGAATGGGACTCTCTCTTTATCCTCGTCCGATTAATCCACTTTTTATTTTTAAAAGATCTCGAAAACAATGAATTGAAGGATTTGATTACTCAATATTTGATTTGATTGGAATGGATTCACAATAATTAAAAAATTCAGAATTTTTTATTTCATAATCATTCCTAATTTCATTCTAAAAAAAAAAAAGAACCTATATTATGATATGGGTTTTGTGATTAATCGTTTGCTATGTCAGTATCTATACGTGTGTATTAGATGTATAAAGCCCTTCTTTTTCTTTCTCTAATTTAGAGAGAGTTCCACTACCAACACAACGTAATTACCTCGATTCGTTAGAACAGCTTCCATTGAGTCTCTGCACCTATCCTTTTCCTTTGGGTTCTAGTTTGAGAACCACATGTTTTTTCAAAAAAGAGATTTGGCTCAGGATTGCCCATTTTTAATTCCAGGGTTTCTCTGAATTTGGAAGTTACCACTTAGCAGGTTTCCATACCAAGGCTCAATACAATCAAGTCCGTAGCGTCTACCGATTTCGCCATATCCCCATTTTCCTTTTCTTTGAAACCTGGATTCCTTGTGTAATTTCATCCATCTCTTAGTTTTTTTTTGAATCAGTTAATTCATTATTCAATCTAGTCTAGCAGCTCGTCTAGACCCCGCTTATTGCAATTCTGAATTGCATTGATTCTATCGTTGATATATTTGCAATTCAATCAGAATCAATATATCCAAAAGTTTTTCTCTACCCCACCTACCCCCTTCCTTTTTTAGAGTATTCTAAAGCATACTATAACGCTTGATATTCATTCTTTTTTTTCTAAATAGTAATCCTAAAATTATTAACAAATAAAAAAAACAAAATATCTCAAAAAATGTATATAATGATCGAATGAAAATGCCAATCTCTTGGCATTTTATCTTTATTTTTAATATATATATTCTTGATTTTATTTTTCATATATATTATTATATATATTATTCTTTTCTATGTAGTAGATTATTCGTCCAAGCCATATCAAATTAAAAATATCTGAAACCAAATTCAATAACCAAATTCAATATAGAAATTGGAAGAAATTGGAATGGATTCTATTAGAAAAATAGATTTGCGAATTAGAGAAATAAAAACAAAGTTCAATATATTCTATAACCCTATTTAAGAATATCATTTAGTTAAGCATATCAAGCTAAGTTTATCTTTATGAAATTCTAGTATTTTTTTCTAATTCTAAGTAGAACTTCAAATTTCGAACTAGTTAATAACTAAGATTAATAATAAGGATCTGACATTTTATGGATTTCCTATATATATTTCTATTTGTTACACTATTTCTACACTATTTCTATTATGTAAGCCCGCTTAGCTCAGAGGTTAGAGCATCGCATTTGTAATGCGAGGGTCATCGGTTCAAATCCGATAGTCGGCTTTTTTTCTATCGATGTTCCATGAACAAGAATCTCTCTTTTTTCTTCGAATTAAATGGAGAATCCAGGGTCTATTATGTCGTTCTACCTTAGAATTTTGCTAGATACAAAACATTAAAATAAATAATATATATAAAAAAAATCCAGATGTTGATGAAATTCCATTTTAAGTGGTACTTTAGTGGATTTTAAGTGGTACTTTAGTGGATTTGACTCTGTTTATCCTTTAGTTTAATTCAGTTTTAATTTCGATGTATTCTGTAATGTAAATACAATGAAATTTATTGTGTAAAATGAAATTTCAATAAAATGAAAAAGGAGTCTTCATGTCCCGTTATCGAGGACCTCGTTTAAAAAAAATACGCCGTCTGGGAGCTTTACCAGGACTCACTAGAAAAACGCCTAAATCCGGAAGTAATCTGAAAAAGAAATTCCATTCTGGAAAAAAGGAGCAATATCGTATTCGTCTTCAAGAAAAACAGAAATTGCGTTTTCATTATGGTCTGACAGAACGACAATTACTTAGATATGTACATATCGCTGGAAAAGCAAAAAGGTCAACAGGTCAAGTTTTACTACAATTACTTGAAATGCGTTTGGATAATATCCTTTTTCGATTGGGTATGGCTTCAACCATTCCTGGGGCCCGGCAATTAGTTAACCATAGACATATTTTAGTTAATGGTCGTATAGTTGATATACCAAGTTTTCGTTGCAAACCCGAAGATATTATTACTACGAAAGATAACCAAAGATCAAAACGTCTGGTTCAAAATTCTATAAGTTCATCCGATCCGGGCAAATTGCCAAAGCATTTGACGGTTGACACATTGGAATATAAAGGACTAGTAAAAAAAATCCTAGATAGGAGGTGGGTCGGTCTCAAAATAAATGAGTTATTAGTTGTAGAATATTACTCTCGTCAGACTTGAACTTAACGAAAAAAGGAAAGGTTCATAGAATTTTTTTCCCTTCCCCTTTCCCCGAACTAAATCGACCTAAGGCTCTTAATTCGTATTTTCCCATTCACCTAGCAGAAATAGATTAACCCTAGGATCCTTTTTTCTTTTTTGTTATTTCCTCTATGTGTATTTTACATACCACAGTAATTTGCTATAGAGAATTTCTATGAAATAAAAGTATTATTGCTGGAATAAATTGTTATTTGATTTGATACATTGTGATCGGTAACGTTGATGAATTAAGAGAAACGGAAAGAGAGGGATTCGAACCCTCGGTAAACAAAAGTCTACATAGCAGTTCCAATGCTACGCCTTGAACCGCTCGGCCATCTCTCCTACATAATCTTATTATGGAAAATAAACTGAGTGAATAGCGAGTTTTCGTATTCCTACAGTACAGGCACAGCCACAACCGCTCGGGGATTCCAAGGTCTATTGGAATGGAAAAATTCCTTTTCATCTAAGTGGAAGGATCCATGATTTTTTTTACTAGGAATTTCGATCCCTGGAAAAGGTTTTCTTTGGGTTTTCCCCAAAGAAAAAGAGAATGGACAAATTCTTCTTATTCCATAAAAAAATAAGGAACCCTAGAATTCTATTTGCATAAGGTACGTTACGCCATACAATCTAAATAAAAAAAGGGTATGAGACAATTAATGACTTTGAAAACGCGAAATAGCTGATGAGAAAAGTTGTTGTTGAGAAATAGGAAAGTGGAATAAAATCCAATCTTAGTCAAATATTTCAAATCTCTCCTGTCCAAACAGAAGGAAAAAGAGACAATTTGAGCTGAGCGGAAAATCCATACCTCTCTTATCCATTTAGAGCATATAGATGGATTTTTAAGAATCGAATGTTTTGTTTTTATGTTATTTTGTGATAGAATGAAAAGAATTCTATATAGAATGGGTTGGGAATTATGCCTAGATCCCGGATAAATGGAAATTTCATTGATAAGACCTCCTCAATTGTAGCCAATATTTTATTGCAAATAATTCCGACAACCTCAGGGGAAAAAAGGGCATTTACTTATTATAGAGATGGTGCGATTTGACTCATTTTTTTTTGTTTTTTTTTTAGCCCTACCCACATCTCGGTCTTACGAGAAAGAGGGTATTCGCATAGAGAGAACAAAATGAGTAAAGGAAACTCGCGCTTGGGGAAGGTGAAGTGAACTAACAATTCCTTCTGTCGTGTATCCTCGATTGATGTGGCCTCATATGCTTCAATTGTAGATTTGAGTATTAAGCGAAAGGTTACACCTACAGGATAGGCTCTGTATTACAGGCCAATCCTACTCTACTAGTACCAATAGGCAGCATAGGGGAGAAAAGCACTACACCTCGAAATAGGAATCAACAAGAAAAAAACTTTGTTAGAAATTAGCCCTTTCCTGATCGGTATCAGGGTTGGGAAGAATGGTTGGGATAACAAACAACCATCAGGTTTGTACTTTGGATACCCTTATAACCATCAAAGGTCGTTGAAGTGGCTAATTCCTCTAAATAGGAGGCGTTGAGAACAAAGAAATTCTTGGAGCTATCGTTTTCCTCTAGCATTAATCGAATTTTTTGGTGTTAAGAAAAACCTCTTGGGGGAAGGTTGGCTAGAGATTTCTTGGAAAAATACCAGCCCCTTTCGGTCTATAATGAGATGGGACTAATTCTATTTTCATTCTATAGATTTTTCGCTTAGTACTATGTACAGAAGGGAGGAGCCGTATGAGATGAAAACCTCATGTACGGTTTTGGAACGGAGATTTTTTGAATAGAATGAACGACCGTAACGGATGTTGGCTCAATCCGAAGGAAATTATGCGGAAGCTTTGCAGAATTATTATGAAGCTACGCGACTAGAAATTGATCCCTATGATCGAAGTTATATACTATATAACATAGGCCTTATACACACAAGCAACGGAGAGCATACAAAGGCTTTGGAATATTATTTCCGGGCGCTGGAACGAAACCCCCTCTTACCGCAAGCTTTTAATAATATGGCCGTGATCTGTCATTACGTGCGACTATCTCCACTATAGAAAGAATAAAAAAAAAGGCTTTCTACATAGGGATCGTCAAAACAACGATTTTACCCTATCAGCTGTAGGAACGAAATACACTTCACGAGAATCAAAATAGGAAGAAGGTAGAGCCTAGCCTATACTACTACTCTATGGATAAAGTCTCAAATTGATAGAGAAAGCACCGTAAAGATCAATTAGTGAGTGACTGGGTCGATACAACTAAAAAAAAACTGCTTAATTATACCATGATATGGGGCAAAATTTAGGAATCTGCTTATGTAATAGAGCCGATCCACTAAGGAATTAAGCAGCGGTGTAGTATCAGATCCCAAAGATAGTAAGTTTTTTTCTTTCTTATGGGAAAAAGTCTTTTTCAAGGATTCTATAGAAATTTCATATAAGAGACGAAACTGAGATAGTTACCTTTCAGAAAATTCGAACGAAGGATATAGGTATATCTATGCTTCATTCTTCTGAAGGTGGGAGAAAAGATCAAACTAATTATTGATCAAAATTAGGGTTTGAAACTTAGGTAATTAACTTCTTCCGCTTAACCCAAGAAGAAATTGGATCGATTTTTGATAAATCAAATTCTGAGCCGTATGAGGTAGGAAACTCTCAAGTACGGTTCTAGGGGAAGGAACTGCCTATTCCGACCGAGGAGAACAGGCCATTCTACAGGGTGATTCAGAAATTGCGGAAGCTTGGTTTGATCAAGCTGCTGAGTATTGGAAACAAGCTATAGCGCTTACTCCGGGAAATTATATTGAAGCACAGAACTGGTTGAAGATTACGAAGCGCTTTGAATTTGAATAAGACCACTCTCCATTTTCATAAAATAGGTGGTTTGGTTGTTGATCCATTAATAAAATAATTGGAAGATCGAATCAAGAATTTCATTATATCCCTTTCTTCTACCTTCGATTTTATATTATATTTCCTAAGGATAAACAATTAGGGATAGGCCCTAGAACAGAAGTAATAAAGCAAATAAAGGGGGCAATCTAAATATTCCGCCTAATATATCAGGACGGTCTTATTAATAATTCTAATGAGTTATCTTGGAATTTAGAATCGAATAAAAAAATCTATATTATGCTCACTCAAGGAAAGTAGATGTAGATAGGGGCTTATACCCTCAAACAAAAAAAATACACTAGCTTCTTAAATTAAAACGTAAAAAATAGATTTTTTTGTTACGTCGGAAAATAATTTCCCAGGATAACCAATGTCCGTTAGGCACCTAATCCTTATGTCATAATAGATCCGAACACTTGCCTCGGATTGACTTCAATATATAATTGCTCCAGTGAATAACTAAAAAAAAAAAAAAAAATAGCAGGACGGTAGATAGTAAAGAAAAGGACTAATCATAATATCTATCTTTCAAAGATTCACTAAAAAGACAGTTGGCGGGTCTCTTTGTATGTCTTGTCCGGAAAGAGGAGGACTTAATGATTATTCGTTCGCCGGAACCAGAAGTTAAAATTGTTGTGGATAGGGATCCTGTAAAAACATCTTTTGAGGAATGGGCCAGACCCGGACATTTCTCAAGAACAATAGCTAAGGGCCCCGATACTACCACTTGGATCTGGAACCTACATGCTGATGCTCACGATTTCGATAGTCATACCGGTGATTTGGAAGAGATCTCGCGAAAAGTCTTTAGTGCTCATTTCGGTCAACTCTCCATTATCTTTCTTTGGTTGAGTGGCATGTACTTCCACGGTGCCCGTTTTTCCAATTATGAAGCATGGCTAAGCGATCCTACTCACATTGGACCCAGTGCTCAGGTAGTTTGGCCAATAGTAGGGCAAGAAATTTTGAATGGTGATGTAGGCGGGGGTTTCCGAGGAATCCAAATAACCTCTGGGTTTTTTCAGATTTGGCGAGCATCTGGAATAACTAGTGAATTACAACTCTATTGTACCGCAATCGGTGCATTGATTTTTGCATCGTTAATGCTTTTTGCTGGTTGGTTCCATTATCACAAAGCCGCTCCCAAATTGGCCTGGTTCCAAGATGTAGAATCCATGTTGAATCACCACTTAGCGGGGTTATTAGGACTTGGGTCTCTTTCTTGGGCTGGACACCAAATCCATGTATCTTTACCGATTAACCAATTTCTCGACGCTGGGGTTGATCCTAAAGAGATACCACTTCCTCATGAATTTATCTTGAATCGTGACCTTTTAGCTCAACTTTATCCTAGTTTTGCCGAAGGAGCAACCCCTTTTTTCACCTTGAATTGGTCCAAATACGCAGAATTTCTTAGTTTTCGCGGAGGACTAGATCCAATAACCGGTGGTCTATGGTTGAGCGATATTGCGCACCATCATTTAGCTATTGCTATTCTTTTCCTGATCGCTGGTCATATGTATAGGACCAACTGGGGTATTGGTCATGGACTTAAAGATATTTTGGAGGCTCATAAGGGACCATTTACAGGACAAGGCCATAAGGGTC